GCTAGTGTAGCTTAAAATTAAAGCATGGCATTGAAGATGCCAAGACGAGCCCTAGAAAGCTCCGCATGCATAAAGGCTTGGTCCTGACTTTACTGTTAACTTTAGCACAAATTACACATGCAAGTGTCAGCACCCCTGTGAGAATGCCCTTAATCCCCAGCCCGGGGACGAGGAGCAGGTATCAGGCACTAATCTCTTAGCCCAAAACACCTTGCCACGCCACACCCCCAAGGGAATTCAGCAGTGATAAATATTAAGCCATAAGTGAAAACTTGACTTAGTTAGTGTTAAGAGGGCCGGTAAAACTCGTGCCAGCCACCGCGGTTATACGAGGGGCCCTAGTTAACAGGTACGGCGTAAAGGGTGGTTAAGGGAGACAAATTTTAAAGCCAAAGGGCCTCCTGGCCGTCATACGCTCCCGAGTGTCCGAAGACCATAAACGAAAGTAACTTTAATATAGTCCACCTGACTCCACGAAAACTGAGAAACAAACTGGGATTAGATACCCCACTATGCTCAACCGTAAACCTAGACGTTAATCCACAATAAACGTCCGCCAGGGTACTACGAGCGTTAGCTTAAAACCCAAAGGACTTGGCGGTGCCTTAGACCCCCCTAGAGGAGCCTGTTCTAGAACCGATAACCCCCGTTAAACCTCACCATTTCTGGTCACCCCCGCCTATATACCGCCGTCGTCAGCTTACCCTGTGAAGGATTAACAGTAAGCTAAATGGACACACTCCAAAACGTCAGGTCAAGGTGTAGCATATGAAATGGGAAGAAATGGGCTACATTTTCTATTATAGAATATACACGAATAGTACCCTGAAAAATTACTCGAAGGAGGATTTAGTAGTAAAAAGGAAAGAGAGTGTCCTTTTGAACCCGGCTCTGAGGCGCGTACACACCGCCCGTCACTCTCCCCTGTCACACAGCAATAAATATTCTTAATACCAAAGCACCGACAAGGGGAGGCAAGTCGTAACATGGTAAGCGTACCGGAAGGTGCACTTGGATCAAACCCAGGATGTGGCTGAGATAGTTAAGCATCTCCCTTACACCGAGAAGACATCCATGCAAATTGGATCGCCCTGAACCAAACAGCTAGCTTAATCATAAAATTAACTCACTAATATAGATATAATATAAAATTAACTAAACTAAAAAACTAAACCATTTTTCCACCTTAGTACGGGAGACGGAAAAGGTAACTTCAAGCAATAGAGAAAGTACCGCAAGGGAAAGCTGAAAGAGTAATGAAATAACCCATATAAGTACAAAAAAGTAGAGCCTAACCCTCGTACCTTTTGCATCATGATTTAGCCAGCACCGCACAAGCAAAGAGACCTTTAGTTTGAGACCCCGAAACCAAGTGAGCTACCCCGGGACAGCCTATCAAGGGCGAACCCGTCTCTGTGGCAAAAGAGTGGGAAGAGCCCCGGGTAGAGGTGATAAACCTACCGAACTTGGTGATAGCTGGTTGCCTAAGAAATGAATAGAAGTTCAGCCTCATGCCCCTTTAATCAATTAAGAAATGTCTAAATTAAGTGTAAGAGAGAAACACGAGAGTTAATTTAAAGGGGGTACAGCCCCTTTAACTAAGGACACAACCTTAAATAGGAGGATAAGGGTCATATTTTATAAAACTAGTCATTTACCAGTGGGCCTAAAAGCAGCCATCTGAGTAGAAAGCGTTAAAGCTCAAACGACATACAGTTTATTATAATGATAAACAGCGTCCAACTCCCCTAAAAATATTAGGCTATTCCATGCCACCATGGAAGTAACTATGCTAAAATGAGTAACAAGAGGATATAACAACCTCTCCCAATACAAGTGTAAACTAGACCGGATAAACCACTAGAAATTAACGAACCCAAAAAAAGAGGGTAGTGTGAGTACCACAAAAAAATCAAGAAACCACCACAACACTTAAATCGTTAAACCCACACTGGAGTGTCATCGGGGAAAGACTAAAAGAAATTAGGAAGGAACTCGGCAAACACAAACCTCGCCTGTTTACCAAAAACATCGCCTCCTGCAAACCACTATGTATAGGAGGTCCAGTCCCTGCCCAGTGACTACAAGTTTAACGGCCGCGGTATTTTGACCGTGCAAAGGTAGCGCAATCACTTGTCTTTTAAATGAATTGACCTGTATGAATGGCTAAACGAGGGCTTAGCTGTCTCCCTTTTCAAGTCAGTGAAATTAATCTACCCGTGCAGAAGCGGGTATAAAAATACAAGACGAGAAGACCCTTTGGAGCTTAAGGTACAAATACACCTATGTTAAACAACTTACTAAATAAGTTTAAACCTAGTAGAAATTGGAATTTTACCTTCGGTTGGGGCGACCATGGAGAACAAATAATCCTCCAAGTGGACTGGAATAAACCCTAGAACCAAGAATTACACTTCTAAGTCACAGAAATTCTGACCAATTATGATCCGGCCACTAAGACCGATCAACGAACCAAGTTACCCTAGGGATAACAGCGCAATCCTCTCCAAGAGTCCATATCGACGAGAGGGTTTACGACCTCGATGTTGGATCAGGACATCCTAATGGTGCAGCCGCTATTAAGGGTTCGTTTGTTCAACGATTAAAGTCCTACGTGATCTGAGTTCAGACCGGAGCAATCCAGGTCAGTTTCTATCTGTAATGTCATTTTTCCTAGTACGAAAGGACCGGAAAAAGAAGGCCTATGCTAAAAGCACGCCTTACCCCTAATTAATGAAGACAACTAAATTAAGTAAAGGGGGGACTCAAAATGCAGGCCAAAATAAAGCCTTATTAAGGTGGCAGAGCATGGTAATTGCAAAAGGCCTAAGCCCTTTCAATCAGGGGTTCAAATCCTCTTCTTAATTATGCTAAACACTCTATTAACTCACCTAGTTAACCCCCTCGCATATATTATTCCCGTCCTACTAGCCGTAGCTTTCCTCACACTCCTCGAACGAAAGGTTTTAGGCTACATACAACTTCGAAAAGGGCCAAACATTGTAGGACCTTACGGGCTCCTACAACCAATTGCAGATGGAGTTAAACTCTTTATTAAAGAACCAATCCGCCCATCTACATCATCCCCCTTTTTATTTTTAGTGGCCCCAATACTCGCACTAACCCTAGCTATAATATTATGAGCACCCATACCCATACCCCAACCAGTTGTAGATTTAAACCTGGGAATCCTATTCGTTTTAGCCCTATCAAGCCTAGCAGTATATTCTATTTTAGGGTCAGGCTGAGCATCTAATTCAAAATACGCACTAATTGGTGCCCTACGGGCCGTAGCCCAAACAATCTCATATGAAGTAAGCCTTGGACTCATTTTACTCTCCATTATCATCTTTTCTGGAGGCTACACACTACAGACATTCAGTACCACACAAGAAAGTATCTGACTTCTAATCCCAACTTGACCATTAGCTGCAATATGATATATCTCCACCCTAGCTGAAACAAACCGCGCACCATTTGACCTAACAGAGGGTGAATCTGAACTAGTCTCTGGTTTTAACGTCGAATATGCCGGTGGACCCTTCGCCCTATTCTTTCTAGCTGAATACGCCAACATCCTATTAATAAACACCTTGTCAGCCATTCTTTTCTTAGGCGCATCACACATACCGTCTATCCCAGAATTAACAACAATTAATTTAATAATAAAAGCCGCACTCCTATCAGTAATATTCTTATGAGTTCGAGCTTCTTACCCACGATTCCGATACGACCAATTAATACATCTAGTTTGAAAAAATTTCCTTCCCTTAACATTGGCCATAGTCCTCTGACACACCGCCCTCCCGATTGCACTTGCAGGACTTCCTCCCCAACTATAAACCCAAGGAACCGTGCCTGAACTTACAAGGACCACTTTGATAGAGTGGCTTATGAGGGTTAAAGTCCCCCCAGTTCCTAGAAAGAAGGGAGTTGAACCCATGCTCAGGAGATCAAAACTCCTGGTGCTTCCTCTACACCACTTTCTAAGATAAGGTCAGCTAATAAAGCTTTCGGGCCCATACCCCGAACACGACGGTTAAAATCCATCCCATATCAATGAACCCCTACGTACTCACCATCCTATTATCAAGCTTAGGACTAGGAACCACCATAACCTTTGCCAGCTCACACTGACTCTTAGCCTGAATAGGATTAGAAATTAATACCTTAGCAATTATTCCATTAATAACCCAGCAGCACCACCCCCGAGCAGTTGAAGCAGCCACAAAATACTTTTTAACTCAAGCAACCGCCGCAGCAATAATCCTGTTCGCCGCAGCTACAAATGCGTGAATGATGGGTGAATGAGATATTAACAATTTATCCCACCCAATAGCTTCTTCAATGATAATAGCCGCCCTAGCACTAAAAATTGGACTAGCACCTATACACTTCTGATTACCAGAAGTTCTTCAAGGACTTGACCTGCCTACCGGGCTAATTCTATCCACCTGACAAAAACTAGCCCCACTCGCACTAATTATTCAAGTAGCACATACCATCAACCCCACTATGCTTACACTACTAGGACTTCTATCCGCACTAGTCGGAGGATGAGGAGGACTTAATCAAACTCAGATCCGAAAAATTTTAGGTTACTCATCAATTGCCCACATAGGATGAATAATTATTATTTCACAGTATGCCCCACACCTAACACTGCTCACCCTAACCATGTATTTATTTATAACATCAGCAGCATTCCTATCATTAAAAATAACATCAACCACAAATATTATAACCATAACAACAATATGATCAAAAGCCCCAATACTAGCATCAACCATAGCCCTAACTCTTCTATCACTAGGAGGACTCCCACCATTAACAGGATTTATACCTAAGTGGTTAATTCTACAGGAAATAGCAAAACAACAACTACCACTTACAGCAACAATTATAGCCATAGCCGCTCTTCTAAGCCTTTACTTCTATCTCCGACTATGTTACGCAATAACCCTTACCATCTCCCCAAATACAACTAATGCTACAATACCATGACGAACTTATACAACCCAATCCACAATTACCCTTGCCCTTTTTACCACAACCGCCCTTGGACTCCTACCAATAACACCAGCCATTATAACACTCCTCACCTAGGGACTTAGGATAAATTAGACCAAGAGCCTTCAAAGCTCTAAGCAGGAGTTGAAATCTCCTAGTCCCTAATTAAGACCTGCAGGACTTTATACCACATCTTCTGAATGCAACCCAGACACTTTAATTAAGCTAAGGCCTTACTAGATGAGAAGGCCTCGATCCTACAAGATCTTAGTTAACAGCTAAGCGCCCAAACCAGCGGGCATTCATCTATCCTTCCCGCCGTTAGCGGAGTAAGGCGGGAAAGCCCCGGCAGACGTCAATCTGCGTCCTTGGATTTGCAATCCAGCATGAGCTTCACCACGGGGCTTGATAGAAAGAGGATTTAAACCTCTATACACGGAGCTACAATCCGCCACCTATATCGGCCATCCTACCTGTGGCAATCACGCGCTGATTCTTCTCTACAAACCACAAAGACATTGGCACCCTTTACTTGGTATTTGGTGCCTGAGCCGGGATAGTTGGAACTGCCCTAAGCCTACTAATTCGAGCTGAACTAAGTCAGCCAGGGTCCCTTCTTGGCGATGATCAAATCTATAACGTTATTGTTACCGCACATGCCTTCGTCATAATCTTCTTTATAGTAATACCTATTCTTATCGGGGGTTTTGGTAACTGACTTGTCCCACTAATAATTGGAGCCCCTGATATAGCATTTCCCCGAATAAATAATATAAGCTTCTGGCTACTACCACCATCTTTCCTTCTACTGCTAGCCTCTTCTGGTGTTGAGGCTGGGGCTGGCACGGGATGAACAGTCTACCCGCCCCTTGCGGGCAATTTAGCCCATGCAGGAGCATCCGTTGACCTAACTATCTTCTCACTCCACTTAGCAGGTGTATCATCCATCCTCGGGGCAGTTAATTTTATTACAACTACAATTAATATAAAACCACCAGCAATATCCCAATATCAAACCCCACTATTTGTATGATCTGTACTAGTCACTGCTGTCTTATTACTACTATCTTTACCAGTTCTGGCTGCCGGAATTACAATACTTCTAACAGACCGAAACCTTAATACCACATTCTTTGACCCCGCAGGAGGGGGAGACCCTATCCTCTACCAGCACTTATTCTGATTCTTTGGCCATCCAGAAGTGTACATTTTAATCTTGCCAGGATTTGGTATTATTTCTCATGTTGTGGCTTACTATGCAGGCAAGAAAGAGCCCTTCGGGTACATAGGAATGGTATGAGCCATAATGGCCATCGGCCTGCTAGGGTTCATTGTATGGGCCCACCATATATTTACAGTAGGGATGGACGTAGACACCCGTGCATACTTTACATCCGCAACAATAATTATTGCTATTCCAACAGGAGTTAAAGTTTTTAGTTGATTAGCCACACTTCATGGGGGGTCAATTAAATGGGAAACACCTATACTATGGGCCTTGGGCTTCATCTTCCTTTTTACAGTGGGAGGTTTAACGGGAATCGTACTAGCCAACTCATCCCTAGATATTGTCCTACATGATACCTATTATGTAGTTGCGCATTTTCACTATGTTTTATCAATAGGGGCCGTATTTGCAATTATAGCAGCTTTCGTTCATTGATTCCCATTATTTACAGGATATACCTTACACAGCACATGAACCAAAATCCACTTTATAGTAATATTTATTGGCGTTAACCTCACATTTTTCCCACAACATTTCCTTGGACTAGCAGGAATACCCCGACGATATTCAGATTATCCAGATGCATATGCTCTATGAAATACAGTATCATCTATTGGATCCCTAATTTCCTTAGTAGCAGTAATTATGTTTTTATTTATCTTATGAGAAGCCTTCGCTGCTAAACGAGAAGTCTCATCTGTAGAATTAACCATAACAAATATTGAATGACTCCACGGATGCCCTCCACCATATCACACATTTGAAGAGCCCGCATTTGTACAAGTTCAATCAAATTAACGAGGAAGGGAGGAATTGAACCCCCATCAACTGGTTTCAAGCCAATTACATAACCACTCTGTCACCTCCTTCAAGACATTAGTAAACCCGAAAATTACATCATCTTGTCAAGATGAAATTGTAGGTTAAACTCCTGCATGCCTTAAGCTTAGAGCTTAATGGCACATCCCTCACAACTAGGATTCCAAGACGCGGCATCACCCGTTATAGAAGAGCTTCTTCACTTCCATGATCACGCTTTAATAATCGTATTCTTAATTAGTACTTTAGTGCTTTATATTATTATTGCAATAGTATCAACAAAACTTACAAATAAGTATATTTTAGACTCCCAAGAGATCGAGATTGTATGAACTGTATTACCAGCCGTAATTCTTATTTTGATTGCCCTCCCCTCTTTACGAATTCTTTACCTTATAGATGAGATTAATGACCCCCACCTAACAATTAAAGCCATGGGACATCAATGATACTGAAGCTACGAATACACTGACTATGAAAACTTAGGCTTTGACTCGTATATAATCCCAACCCAAGACCTTAACCCAGGACAATTCCGACTTCTTGAAACCGACCACCGAATAGTTATCCCTATAGAATCCCCCATCCGAGTACTTGTATCCGCTGAAGACGTATTACATTCTTGGGCTGTTCCATCCCTTGGAGTGAAAATAGATGCGGTCCCAGGGCGTCTTAATCAAACAGCCTTTATTGCCTCTCGACCGGGGGTATTTTATGGACAATGCTCCGAAATCTGTGGAGCAAACCACAGCTTCATACCTATTGTAGTGGAATCAGTTCCACTTGAACACTTTGAAAACTGATCCTCACTAATACTAAAAGACGCCTCACCAGGAAGCTAAACATGGAACTCAGCATTGGCCTTATTAAGCCAAAGAATGGTGCCCCCCAACCACCTCTAGTGAAATGCCTCAATTAAACCCCGCCCCTTGATTTGCAATTTTAGTATTTTCATGATTAGTGTTTCTTACCATCATCCCCACCAAAGTAATAAGTCATATGTCACCCAATGAGCCAGCCTCCCTGGACTCTGAAAAACACGAAACAGAACCCTGAGACTGGCCATGGCAATAAGCTTCTTTGATCAATTTGCAAGCCCATCTTACATGGGTATTCCATTAATTGCTATCGCAATAGCCCTCCCATGAACATTATATCCTACTTCCACATCACGATGGATCAATAATCGCCTTATTACTATTCAAGGATGATTTATTAACCGATTTACTAACCAACTCATACTACCGCTAAGCACGGGCGGCCATAAATGAGCACTCCTAATAGCCTCCTTAATAGTATTCTTAATTACTATTAATATAATTGGACTCTTACCATACACTTTCACCCCCACAACACAACTGTCATTAAACATGGGGTTCGCTGTCCCATTATGACTTGCTACAGTTATTATTGGAATACGTAATCAACCAACAGTAGCCTTAGGCCATCTTCTGCCAGAAGGCACCCCCATCCTTCTAATCCCCGTACTTATTATTATTGAAACAATTAGCCTTTTTATTCGACCACTAGCCCTGGGCGTCCGACTAACAGCTAATCTTACCGCAGGCCACCTCTTAATTCAATTAATTGCCACTGCCGTGTTTGTCCTTCTTCCAATTATACCAACAGTGGCAATTCTTACAGCTATTGTCCTATTTCTTTTAACACTACTAGAAGTTGCAGTGGCAATAATTCAAGCCTATGTTTTTGTTCTTCTTCTTAGCCTATACCTGCAAGAAAACGTTTAATGGCCCACCAAGCACACGCATATCATATGGTTGATCCAAGCCCATGACCTTTAACCGGCGCAGTCGGAGCTTTACTATTAACATCCGGCCTAGCAATCTGGTTCCACTTCCACTCTACCACGCTTATAACTCTTGGACTAATTCTTCTACTTCTTACAATATATCAGTGGTGACGAGATATTATTCGAGAGGGAACATTTCAAGGCCATCACACACCCCCAGTACAAAAAGGCTTACGCTATGGTATAATTTTATTTATCACATCTGAAGTATTCTTTTTTCTAGGATTTTTCTGAGCTTTCTACCACTCGAGCCTGGCACCCACCCCTGAACTAGGAGGATGTTGACCCCCAACAGGCCTTACCACATTAGACCCATTTGAAGTCCCATTACTCAACACGGCTGTTCTTCTAGCATCTGGAGTCACAGTAACATGAGCCCACCATAGCTTAATAGAAAATAATCGCAAACAGGCTATTCAATCTCTAGCACTAACAATTTTACTAGGACTATATTTTACTGCCCTACAAGCCATAGAATACTACGAAGCACCTTTTACAATTGCAGACGGAGTTTACGGTTCCACATTTTTTGTAGCCACAGGATTCCACGGATTACACGTTATTATTGGATCTTCATTTCTAGCCATCTGCCTACTACGACAAATCCAATATCATTTTACATCTGAACACCACTTTGGCTTTGAAGCTGCCGCATGATACTGACACTTTGTAGATGTAGTATGACTATTCCTTTACGTATCAATTTATTGATGAGGCTCATATCTTTCTAGTATTTAAGGCTAGTACGAGTGACTTCCAATCACCCAGTCTTGGTTAAACCCCAAGGAAAGATAATGAATTTGGTTATTACAATCCTGACTATTACAACAGCCCTCTCCTTAGTATTAGCGACTGTATCTTTTTGACTACCTCAGATAAAACCAGATGCAGAAAAACTCTCACCCTATGAATGCGGCTTCGACCCATTAGGATCCGCCCGACTCCCATTCTCATTACGATTCTTTCTAGTAGCTATCTTGTTCTTATTATTTGACCTAGAAATCGCCCTACTCCTACCACTACCATGGGGAGATCAACTCCATAACCCTACCAGCACCTTTTTCTGAGCTACAACAATCCTAATCTTACTTACCCTAGGTTTAATTTATGAATGAGTCCAGGGGGGCCTAGAATGGGCAGAATAGGGGTTTAGTCCAATATAAGACCTCTGATTTCGGCTCAGATAACTATGGTTTAACTCCATAACCCCCTTATGACACCCGTACACTTCAGCTTTAGTTCAGCTTTTATACTAGGTCTTATAGGTCTAGCATTTCATCGCACCCATTTGCTCTCTGCGCTGCTTTGCCTGGAAGGAATAATATTATCCTTATTCATTGCACTAGCCCTCTGAACCATGCAACTTGAATCAACCATATTTTCTGCAGCCCCAATACTATTACTAGCCTTCTCTGCCTGCGAGGCCAGCGCAGGTTTAGCCCTATTGGTTGCCACTGCCCGAACCCATGGAACCGATCGACTACAAAACCTAAGTCTACTACAATGTTAAAAGTATTAATCCCCACGATTATGTTATTCCCAATAATCTGATCATCATCACCTAAATGACTATGACCCACAGCTACTACTCAAAGCCTATTAATTGCACTTATTAGCCTTACCTGATTAAAATGACCATCAGAAACTGGATGATCAGCCTCCAACATGTACTTAGCCACAGACCCCTTATCCACCCCCCTCCTAGTCCTAACATGCTGACTTCTTCCTTTAATAATCTTGGCCAGCCAAAACCACTTACACCCAGAACCAATTAACCGACAACGCCTATATATTAGCCTTTTAATCTCTCTACAAACTTTCCTAATTATAGCATTTGGAGCCACAGAAATTATTATATTCTATATTATATTTGAAGCCACCCTCGTCCCCACGCTCATTATTATTACCCGGTGGGGTAACCAAACTGAACGCCTGAATGCCGGAACCTATTTCTTATTTTATACTCTAGCAGGCTCATTACCACTTCTAATTGCTCTCCTCCTGCTTCAACAATCAACAGGAACACTATCAATACTAATTTTACAATACTCTCAACCACTAACACTTAACTCCTGAGGTCATAACATCTGATGAGCCGGATGCTTAATTGCATTTCTAGTAAAAATACCGCTCTATGGAGTCCATCTTTGACTACCCAAAGCCCACGTTGAAGCCCCAGTAGCAGGGTCTATAGTTCTGGCCGCAGTACTGCTAAAGCTTGGGGGCTACGGAATAATACGAATAATAATTATGTTAGACCCACTATCAAAAGAACTCGCTTACCCCTTTATTATCTTAGCCCTATGGGGCATTCTCATAACTGGTTCAATTTGCTTACGACAAACAGACCTAAAATCCCTAATCGCATACTCATCAGTAAGCCATATAGGCCTAGTAGCAGGAGGAATTCTAGTTCAAACCCCTTGAGGATTCACAGGTGCAATCATTTTAATAATTGCCCACGGACTAGTATCATCAGCATTATTTTGTCTAGCCAATACCACCTATGAACGAACCCACAGCCGAGCTATAATATTAGCCCGAGGCATACAAATAATTCTCCCACTGACTGCAGTCTGATGATTTATTGCTAACTTAGCAAACCTAGCACTACCACCCCTCCCAAACCTAATAGGTGAAATCATAATTATTACCACCTTATTCAACTGATCCCCATGAACCATTATGCTTTCAGGACTAGGAACACTAATTACAGCAGCTTACTCCCTATACCTATTCTTAATAACTCAACGGGGACCAACACCAAACCACATTAAAGGGCTTTCACCATTTCACACCCGAGAACATCTACTAATAGCTCTTCACCTTATCCCTGTTATCCTGCTAGTGACAAAACCAGAACTCATCTGAGGCTGATGCTACTAGTAAGTATAGTTTAACCAAAACATCAGATTGTGATTCTAAAAATAGAGGTTAGAATCCTCTTACTCACCAAGGAAGGCCAAAGGCAGTAAGTACTGCTAATACTTATATCCATGGTTAAACTCCATGGCTTCCTTGTGCTTCTAAAGGATAACAGCCCATCCATTGGTCTTAGGAACCAAAAACTCTTGGTGCAAATCCGAGTGGAAGCTATGCACACAATAACCATAATTCTATCATCCTCACTAATTCTAGTTGTTACAACTCTCATCTGTCCCCTATTAATTACACTCAATAATCCATCTAAAAATCAAAATTGGGCCACCACATATGTTAAAACTGCTGTAAGCACTGCATTCTTTATCAGTCTTATACCACTTATATTATTTCTAGACCAAGGAACTGAAACTATCATTACTAATTGACACTGAATAAATACAACCCTTTTTGACGTTAATATTAGCTTTAAATTTGATCACTACTCCATTATTTTTACACCTATTGCCCTCTACGTAACCTGATCCATTCTAGAATTCGCATCCTGATACATACACTCAGACCCAAATATAAACCGATTCTTCAAATATTTACTACTCTTTCTGGTAGCTATAATTATTCTTGTAACCGCCAACAACCTATTTCAACTCTTTATCGGATGAGAAGGAGTAGGCATTATATCATTTCTCCTAATTGGCTGGTGATATGGACGAGCTGATGCCAACACAGCAGCCCTACAAGCCGTCCTATATAATCGAGTTGGAGATATCGGACTAATTATAAGTATAGCCTGAATTGCAGTTAACCTAAACTCATGGGAAATACAACAGATCTTTGTATTATCAAAAACCTCAGATATAACACTTCCACTTATTGGATTAATCCTAGCAGCAACTGGCAAATCAGCCCAGTTCGGCTTACACCCATGGCTACCATCAGCCATGGAGGGTCCCACGCCAGTCTCTGCCCTACTTCATTCCAGCACTATAGTTGTTGCTGGTATTTTCTTGCTTATTCGACTACACCCTATTATAGAAAATAATAACCTGGCATTAACAACCTGCCTATGTTTAGGAGCATTAACCACAGTATTCACAGCCACCTGCGCTTTAACACAAAATGACATTAAAAAAATCGTAGCATTTTCTACATCCAGTCAACTAGGACTTATAATAGTTACAATTGGCCTTAACCAACCTCAACTGGCGTTCCTGCACATCTGTACCCACGCCTTTTTTAAAGCAATATTATTTTTATGCTCAGGTTCCATTATTCACAGCCTCAATGATGAACAAGATATCCGAAAAATAGGAGGATTACAAAACCTGCTACCCTTCACCTCAACTTGCCTCACCATCGGCAGCCTAGCCCTAACAGGAACACCCTTTCTAGCAGGATTCTTCTCAAAAGATGCTATTATCGAAGCAATAAATACCTCCTACCTAAACGCCTGAGCCCTTACATTAACACTTATTGCCACATCTTTCACTGCCGTTTACAGTTTCCGAATAGTATTCTTCGTAACTATAGGCACCCCTCGATTTACCGCCATATCCCCAATTAACGAAAATAATTTATTAGTAATTAATCCAATTAAACGACTTGCCTGAGGAAGTATTACTGCAGGACTTATCATCACATCAAATTTCCTAACCTACAAAACTCCAATCATAACTATACCACTAACCCTAAAAATAGCCGCTCTAATAGTAACAATTATCGGCCTACTTACAGCCATAGAACTAGCAGGACTAACCAGCAAACAATTTAAAACTAATCCAGCACCACCACTACATCACTTTTCCAACATACTAGGTTATTTTCCAATAACTGTTCATCGACTAACCCCAAAACTAAACTTGGTGCTAGGACAATCAATTGCTACACAACTAGTAGATCAAACCTGATTTGAAGCTATAGGACCAAAAGGAATATCCTACACCCAGATTAAAATAGCCAAAACTATTAGTGACTCTCAACAAGGAATAATCAAGACTTACCTAACAATCTTTTTATTATCAACAACCCTTGCCATCTTATTATCAATAATTTAAACTGCACGAAGAGCCCCACGACCAAGCCCACGAGTCAACTCTAATACTACAAATAACGTTAATAATAGTACCCACGCACTAATAATTAATAAACCACCCCCAGACGAGTATATTACAGCTACCCCTCCAACATCCCCACGCAATATAGAAAACTCCTTTAAATCATCAACAACAACCCAAGACCCCTCATACCAGTCTTCCCAAAATAAACCAACAACTAAACTAACGCCAAGTAAATAAATTAAAACATAACCAGCCACAGAACGATCCCCTCAAGACTCAGGAAAAGGTTCAGCAGCCAAAGCTGCTGAATAAGCAAATACTACGAGTATACCACCTAAATAAATTAAGAAAAGAACTAGGGATAAAAAAGATCCCCCATGTCCAATAAGTACTCCACACCCCACCCCAGCTGCTACAACTAAACCCAAAGCAGCAAAATAAGGTGCAGGATTAGAAGCCACAGCAACTAACCCAATGATTAAAGCAATTAATAGTAAAGATACAAGATAAGTCATAATTCTTACCTGGATTTTAACCAAGACCAGTGACTCGAAGAACCACCGTTGTTATTCAACTATAAAAACCCTTAATGGCAAGCCTACGAAAAACACATCCCCTAATCAAAATCGCTAACCACGCACTAGTTGACTTACCAGCCCCCTCTAATATTTCAGTGTGATGAAACTTTGGATCACTCCTAGGATTATGCCTAGCCATACAAATTATTACAGGGTTATTTCTAGCTATACACTACACATCTGATATTTCCACCGCTTTCTCCTCAGTAGCACACATCTGCCGGGACGTAAATTACGGATGATTCATTCGAAGCATACATGCTAATGGAGCATCATTCTTCTTTATCTGCCTTTACCTACATATTGCCCGAGGATTATACTACGGATCCTATTTATATAAAGAAACCTGAAATATTGGAGTCGTCCTATTCTTATTAGTAATAATAACAGCCTTTGTAGGTTACGTCCTCCCATGAGGACAAATATCATTCTGAGGCGCCACAGTCATTACTAACTTACTATCAGCAATCCCATATGTAGGAAATGCCCTAGTCCAATGAATCTGAGGCGGATTCTCAGTAGACAACGCAACCCTGACCCGATTCTTCGCCTTTCACTTCTTATTCCCATTTATTGTTGCAGCAGCTACCCTTATTCACTTATTATTTCTACACGAAACAGGATCAAATAACCCAACGGGGCTAAACTCAAACGCAGATAAAATCACCTTCCACCCATACTTCTCCTATAAAGACCTGCTAGGATTTATAATTATACTATTAGCCCTAACATCCCTAGCACTATTCTCCCCCAACCTTTTAGGAGACCCGGATAACTTCACCCCAGCCAACCCATTAGTTACCCCTCCCCATATTAAACCCGAATGATACTTTTTATTTGCCTACGCCATCCTACGATCGATCCCAAACAAACTTGGAGGGGTTTTAGCCCTTTTATTTTCCATTCTTATTTTAATACTGGTACCCACTCTACACACATCGAAACAACGAGGGCTAACATTTCGGCCCGCCACCCAGCTCCTATTCTGGGCACTAGTAGCAGATATATTTATCCTAACATGAATTGGGGGAATACCAGTAGAACACCCATTTATTACCATTGGACAAATTGCATCCATCCTATACTTCACACTATTCTTAATTCTAATGCCACTGGCAGGTTGACTAGAAAATAAAGCAATGGAATTAGCTTGCCTTAGTAGCTTAATTTAAAGCATCGGTTTTGTAATCCGAAGATTGGAGGTTAAACCCCTCCCTAGCGCCAGAAAAAAGAGATTCTAACTCTCACTCCTGGCACCCAAGGCCAGAGTTCTAAATTAAACTATTTCCTGACATGATTGATATAGCGCATACTATGCATTATATTACATTAATGCTCTAGTACATATATGTATTATCACCATAAATTTATTTTAAACATAAAGCAAGTACTAACATATAAGGCATTCATAAAGCACACATTTATAAACCACATCGAATCCTTTTAAATTGAGTTAGTCCTTGTCCTGGCAAAATATCGTTCTAATCAAATTCCTTTGATTATTCAATTAACATTTTCAGAGACGATAACTTATGTAGTAAGAAATCACCAACCAGTTTATATAATTGCATATTCTGAATGATAGAATCAGGGACATAACTGTAAATAGGACATATTATTAATTATTCCTGGCATCTGGTTATGACCTCACTGCGTATAACGTGCTTAATTCACCACTCAAAGCTCTACTTTGCATAAGTCACTCGTTCAATAACCCCACATGCTTCGCCTCCATTTAGATGCATTTGATTCCTTTTTTCAGTCTTCATTTGCATTTCAGAGTGTACACTTCAAATGTTCAATTAAGATTGTGTACTTTCTTGATTGTGACAATTATAATGAAAGATTTAATGACATAAATTTAGAAGTTACATACGTTTATCTCAAGTGCATAATACATATTACTCAATACAGACCTATACTATATGCCCCCTCTTGGTTTCCGCGCGTTAAACCCCCCTACCCCCTACGCTCAGCAAATCCGGTTATTCTTGTTAAACCCCTAAACCAAGAAAGGCTCGACTAAACGCATCAAAGTTAACGAATTTTGGTAATGTTATCTTATGCCATCACATATTATATATAACATTAATATTTTATTATACACTTTTTTTGCTAAAAAATGGCTTAAAAATCTCGGTGTAAAATATTAAAAAAATCTGAATACTAAAATTTCGAACAAAATTTA